TGTCAATATATCTCGTGGTAATAAAAATGTATTGTTCTGAGGTATATCAAGATTAAGCTTTTGGTTCATATTTCGTCGACCAATTCTTCCCAATTCACACCTTTGTTGAAAAAATTTTTTTTGTAATTCTTTACATAAAGATTCAGAAAATACTGGATCTCCACCAACACAAGCAAATTGTCGATAAAATTCTAAAATGGCATTTTCTTTTGACCCGATTTTTTTTTTATCCTTGTCATTTAGGAAAGACACGAAAATTTCAGGATAACAAACATTCTCTAGAATTTCGCTTAAATTCGAACCCATAGCTGATGATAGAACTAGAATAGATATTTTCTGTTTCCTACTTACACGAGCCCATATCCTTGCTTTTCTATCAATCTCTAATTCGAATCTCCCCCCCCAATCTGATATTATAGTGCCTGTATACACCGAAATTCCGTTAGGGTCCAATTCTGAACGATAATAGATACCGGGGCTTTGCAATATTTGATTGATTACAATTCGGTATATTCCATTTACTATAAAAGTTCCCAGAGAATTCATTAGAGGAATATTTCCAATAAAAATAGTTTGTTCTTGTATGTTCCGACAACTTTTCCAAATTAATCCCGCGGATACATATAATTCAGCAGAATATGTAAGCGATTCATATACAGCATCTTTTTCGTTTATAAAGGGTTCTAATAATTGATATGTTTCTACAAATAATTGAAATTCAATTTCTTGATCTGTATCCTCTATTTTTGGAAACTTAAAAAGCCCCTCTGTTAAGCCCTGATCAATGAATCTACAAAACCCTTCAAATTGTATCTGATTCAATCCAGGTAGTGTAGACATTCCTTCATTTTCACTCTCAAGCATTTTGAACTTCCCCGTGAATTTTATAGAAAAATATTCCATGATTTGCTGTCATTCTTCATCAAATCACATGAATCAATTTAGTAATAATGGAATTTCTGTTCTTTTTACTGAATTACATGAAATTGTACCTAACTCTGTGTATGAAATACTTATTATGAAAAGAGGAATAAATAATTCTGAAAAGAGGAATAAATAAAATCGAATTTTACACTCAACTTCGAAGGAAGGAATTTGCAACAAAACAAACAGATAGAATCGAAATTCTAATCTAAAAATGGAAATGAATTGAAAAATTCGAACTGGATTTTAAGGTTTTTTAAGGAATATCAAAAAAAATACATTCCATTTCTATCAGTATTAATTTCTATCATTATTATAATATTACATATTCCAATTCAATCGGATACCAGAAAAAAATGAATTCGGGATTTGTTCTGCTCAATGAGATAAGGATCTAATAATCCGAAACAATATAGAATTCATTTTTTTTAAACTTAACCTTTTTTTATTGTTCAAAAAAGAATTAGAAAAAGAGGAGAAACATTTTTTACTTTTTGGGGAGAATACGATTAGAGTGTGTAATAAGATTTGTATGTATTAATATAGATCTAACTCTAGCTATAGTTAGCTATCTATATCTATATATATAGATAGATAGAATAGATAGATCTATGTCTAACTTTATTGCAGTCATATCCGTTCGGGACAACACATAACACGTCGTGTTAATTTTTTTTCTATTCAATCTATTTAATAGAAAAAATTGAAAAAAAGGAGGGGGCGCCAGAATTTTTTGAGAATTCCGTATTCGTATAGTATAGGTATTATATATATATATAGATAAGATACCCGATTAGATAATACCTGTGTAACAATTCAAATTTATGTTCTAGGGTTTACATATACTGACAGTTGCTGTTATAATTGGAATAGAGAAAGTTTTTTCAATAAAAAAAAAGAAAGAAATATTGGTTAGTTATGTATCCATTTTTATTTTCTTATCTCACTAAGTATCTCATTAAGAAATGAAAAAAGGATATTCAAATATTCAAGAATTATTCATAAATTAATAGTTAACGGTTGCAATTTGTCCCGAGATTTTTTTCTTTTGTAACAGAAGGTGTAAGCTTGTTTTTTTTTATTTCATGTTTTTTCAGTTCAATAAAAAAAAGGGGGGATATTCTCATATATTTCATATAGAAATATATACTGGCGGCATGGCCGAGTGGTAAGGCGGGGGACTGCAAATCCTTTTTCCCCAGTTCAAATCCGGGTGTCGCCTGATCGACAAGAGATTTGAAATATTGTATTACATTATATTTTTTTTATGCTTAATGTTTTCCGGTTTTACTTAAAATAATAGAAAAGAACTTTTGATATGTTCTAATAGAGTGGATTCTGGTTTTTCGTCAATGGCGTTAGCCCAGAATCCTTTTTTGACTCTGTACCAACAATTCCACTATTATTATAGTATTTTGAGTGAATAATCCAAAAGAAAAAAATACAAGAAAAATTTTTGAACAATTTTTGAACAATAAAGAATAAAAAAATTCCTTCATATTGATAGATAGGAGACAAAATTTACATGGATATAGTAAGTCTTGCTTGGGCTGCTTTAATGGTAGTTTTTTCTTTT